ACGAGAAATACCGTGAGGGAAAGGTGAAAAGAACCCTATTTAGGGAGTGCAATAGAGAACCTGACCCTTTCTATTTTCGCTAACATTGTTTGTGCGACTCAGTCACATGTGGGAAATTAGACCTGCTAAAGATTGTCCGCTGTGATGTGTTGGAAGGCGGGAGCGGTTATTCTCTTTCTATGCAAACCACCCCGATCTCGCTAGGAAACGCGGATCGCTTTTGGACTAGATTATACTTACGGTCTGTCTCTTTGACTGTCAGTCTGGCAGTCATTCTGTAAATTATTAAGTGAAGAAGGGAATTGGAAAATAGAAGAGTTGACCCCGTCCACCCCTAACTATTCTATTAGTATAGAAAGGCCTTTTCCCTATCTTACTAATAATATAATAAGAAAGGGGCTGCTAGCGCGCGTTAGCTTTACTAATATCATATCAAGGTTAGGGGAATCTTACGAATCTACATCTTTACTGAGCGAGACTCTATCCAGATCTAAAGAATCCGCCAAAGAGCCTTCTTCTAACTAGGAGAGTAAGCAAGCTACCGGAAGCGAAGCTTCACTATTCCCCCTTTCCATTTCCAATTCCTTCTTTTCGTTCTACTTAGGTGGAGCAATCCGAACTCTCGACAGAATATAAAAGAGGACAAAAGGCCTGTGTAGACACCTCAACGAACTCATGTGGACATTGATCATGGAAGGGAAACCTTGCTTATCTATCTTGAGAAGGTTCCGTCGTTCCCATCGCTTCTCGAGCGACTTAATCCTTGATTCCAGTAGATTGCCTCTCCTTTATAACCCTAAAGGACAGAGGTGAGAAGTGTTTAGATTATAGATACGAAGGTACGAAAGGATTCTTATTAAGCCCACTCTTACCGTTGTTCTGTTTTGGCTATAGAGGGCCATAGGTTCGACTGCTGAGACTGCGTGGGTTCGCTGGGGCACTTGGCCGATTTAAGGAGAGATTCGCTAACCGGAAAAGGGGTTATTGGTGACAACACCTGTAGATATCAGAAGTGAGAAGTCCCCAAGTGAGCGTAGACTCTTGGAACAGCTGGAGTAAGAACTTGGACTCATCATGCTATACTCGCGGGGATTAGTAAAGCGCACTGACTCTAACGGCGTACCTTTTGCACAGCCCAGATGATTGTTCATGGTGTAGGCACAGACGAAGGAAGGGAAGGCCCTCAACCTGCGCTTCCGAACCGACCGCTTTCATGGCCCGGCCGGCTTTCCGGACTGACTCGCTCCTTACTTCATTCAAGACAGAAAGTGAGTGGCCTACGGTCTTTAGTCTGCTAGTGGAAGGTCTTTCTCAAAGGAGTGCATACGCTTCGACCGGCCTACTACTATTCTTGGAGTTGCAAGGTCAGTTCACCCTGTCCCCGACATGATATCAGATGAACGCTGGCGGCATGCTTAACACATGAGAATTGGTGGATTAAGCCTCGTACGCTGGTCGAGTACTACGTAACACCCGAGGGTTAGGATCCCTTAATCGGTCGAGCAAAGCTAGCGCTTACCTTTACTCACCGCCCGAAGGAAGGAGCGAAAGCCGCTTTACCGCAGGTGAAGGAGCGAAGGAATGACAGGAAAGGAAGACCGAGCGGGCTTCAGATTCACCGACCACCGAGCAGAGAAAGAAAATGACGTAGAGAAATGAAACGAACCAAATTAAAAAGCCCCGCTCCCTAAGGGGCCCCTCTCTGATAAGGAAGGAAACAAAAGAATCTCATTATGAGAAAGATGGAACAATGGCTTAAAAGACTTTCTATAGTTCTATTTCCATTTTTTGTCTCCTACTTATGGAGACTCTTGCTTTTCAAGCTTTTTTCAGGACCTATCCATTTCGAACCATTTTTGGATATCGCCTTATCCTTCTATATGTTTATGGAGTCGAATCCAGTAGATTTCTCTTTCGGGAATATTCTGTTACCTACGGGAGCTGATTCGGGAGCGTCTACCTCGGGAGATGTCAATTTGGAATTCACCCTAGGTCGTCCCGATAGGCCTTCCTCTTCCTCTATTTCAGCGGAACATCTAGATCCCCACTATTCTCAATCTTTACTCGATAAAATTATGAAAAGTCAAAGATTGAAAAGCCAACTTGGCGACTTACTTTTACCAATTTAAAATTTTAGAAGAACAGTCTAAGAAACTCCCGCTCTTGGAAAGGGTTGGAACCCTACCCTCTCCTCTCTCTTTCGTAGACGAGCTCATCAAAGACTGTGCTTCTAAAAATGTACAAAGGGGAAATGGCCCCAATCCTACATGCCATGAAGTTGATTGTCTCAACTTATGGTTAAAAAGGAGGTATAATTCGTTGATATCAAATCAACAAACTCCTACGCAAAAAGAACATGAGACTGCGATTTCTTTTTTTATAAGTCGAAAGCTCCACAAAATGAAAGAAGAAATGGAATAGGGGGCGCTTTTCTTGCTTTTTAGGAAGTCGCCCTTTTTCTATTGTGCATCTTTCTTTATCCCATGCTTTCCGTTGGTCA